TAGAGATAGGGAATAGGAGAGGATATTTTGTTTACCACTGTAATTTTGAAAATGAACATTTAAATGTCCCTCAAAAGTCAGTAAATAGATACGAAACATATAAAATGCAGTTAATCCTGCTGTTGACCAAGCTATTATTGCGAAAATTGGTGAATACAGCCAACTATCATTAAGAATTTCATCTTTGGACCAAAAACACGCAAGAGGTGGAATACCAGAAAGGGAAAGTGTACCTAATAAAAAAGAAGTTTTGGTAATTGGTACATGTTTTGTTAAACCTCCCATAAGAGCCATATTCTGACTTTTATCTGGAGAATAACCAACAACAGTTTCCATTGAATGAATAACAGATCCGGATCCTAAAAATAATAATGCTTTGGAATAAGCATGAGTAATCAAATGAAATAAAGCATTTCGATAAGACCCCATACCCAGAGCTAACATCATATAACCCAATTGAGACATTGTGGAATAAGCTAAGCCCCTTTTAATGTCTTTTTGAGCAAGAGCTAAAGTCGCTCCTAATAATACTGTTATTATTCCTATCAATGCTATAAAATTCATTATATAGGGTATAACTATGAAAAGAGGAAGAAGACGAGCTACAAGAAAAATCCCCGCGGCTACCATAGTAGCCGCGTGGATAAGAGCCGAAATAGGGGTAGGTCCCTCCATGGCATCAGGTAACCATACATGAAGTGGAAATTGTGCAGATTTTGAAATTGCACCGGTAAATAATAGAACGGCACATAAAGTAGCAAATATCAAATTAACCTCGTTTTTCGAAATCAAATTTTTGAATATTTCAAATAAATCTCGAAATTCGAAACTACCTGTTATCCAATAAAAACCTAAAATTCCTAATAATAAACCAAAATCGCCTAAACGATTAGTTACAAACGCTTTTTGGCAAGCATTTGCCGCAGCAGGTCGTGCAAACCAAAATCCTATTAATAGATAGGAACACATTCCAACTAATTCCCAAAAAATATAAATTTGTATCAAATTAGAACTAGTAACTAATCCTAACATGGACGTACTGAAAAAACTCATATAAGCAAAAAATCTCAAATATCCTTGGTCATGAGACATATAATTATCACTATAAATAAGAACCATAATTCCAACAGTAGTAATTAATATTGACATAATAGAAGTAAGTGGGTCGATCAAGTAGCCGAATTCTAAAGAAAAATCATTATTAATGGTCCAAGACCATAGATATTGGTAGATAGAACTTCTATTGATTTGTTCAATAGACAAATTGATTGAAAAAATCATGACTATACTTAACAATAAAATGCTCTGAAAAGCCCACATACGACGAAGATTTTTTGTTGCTGTCGGAAAAAGAAGAAGTCCCACTCCTATTAACATAGGAACCATAAGTGGAAGCAAAGGTATGATCCACGCATATTGATATGTCTGTTCCATAAAAAGTTTTTTAATTTTTACTTAATTAATTGTTTACGATTCGCCGGATCTTTGAAAGAAGCCAATAGAAAATAAAGATATGCATTAACTTAAACGAACTTCAATATTAATATTATTTAATAATTTTAAATTTGAATTTGTTCTGAGTCTCTGCGAAATACTTCAAATATTCAAATCAAGAAGTTCTAATTGGTCAAATGATATAAGCAAGGTTGATTACAAGTGTCTAAATTCAAATTAATATAAACAAAGATAAACAAAGGAAATTTGGTTTTTTCATTTCATTAAGCAGGAGTGAAGTTTCTATCTTACACTTTATAAACACTTTATAAATTTCTTATGAAATAAGAAATAAAATGTAGAACAACGACAATCGACAAAAAGAAATAGAATAAAGAGCCCTTTCAACTCTTATAAGTTTAAGTTCAATCAATTCGATTTACACGGCACGGTAGCTTCTCTAGATATAGCTTGAAATAAAAATGCGAAATAAAAAAAAAATAACATATCTTTCATCCTATAGCTAGATTTCTTTTTTATGAAGAAAACAGAATATTAGGTAAAGAATAAATAGATAATGAACAATAAGCAATGATTACACTAGATGTCTTTCACATCCAGCTAAACTAATAAGTAATTTATTCATTTTAAAATGGCAGTTCCAAAAAAACGTACTTCTATATCAAAAAAGCGTATTCGTAAAAATGTTTGGAAAAAAAAGGGGTATTGGACAGCGTTAAAAGCTTTTTCGTTAGGAAAGTCTCTTTCTACAGGAAAGTCAAAAAGTTTTGTTGTGCGACAAAGAACTAAATAATAAAAAAGATTGGAATAATATAAATCAACTTAACTGAAAAATTGATTCATTTTTTTTATCAAAACTTCAAATTAATGATTTTCATTACCTATTCTTATTAAACTCATCAATACTATGAAATTGAATTTACTTCATCCTGTAGAATAACAAATCTTTTTTTTTTTATTATTTTTAATAAAAAAAATATTGACAAAACAAAAGAATAAAAACAAGGAACAAAGTTCCCTCTCTTTTTAGTAAATTTTATAATTT